TCGTATTAACAATCGAAAGATGGTCGAAAGAAAAAATCTTTATTTGACAGGGCTTCTTCCTATACCAATGAATTCCATTGGACCCAGCAATGATACACTGGAAGAATCTTTTGAGTCAACCAATATCAATAGGTTAATTGTTCCGCTCCTGTATCTTCCAAAAGGAAAAAAGATCTCTGAGAGCTCTTTCCTGGATCCGAAAGAGAGTAACAGATGGTCAGAACTTCATCTGGTTTCGAATCCTACTGAGAGGTCCACTAGAGATCGGAAATTGTTGAAGAAAGAACAAGATGTTTCTTTTGTTCTTTCTAGGCAATCGGAAAATAAAGAAATAGTAAATATATTCAATATAATTATGTATTTACAAAATACTGTCTCAATTCATCCTATTTCATCAAACCCGGGATGTGATATGGTTCCGAAGGATGAACTGGACAGTTCCAATAAGATTTCATTCTGGAACAAAAATCCACTTTTTGGTTTATTTCATCTATTCAATGACCGGAACAGGGAGGGATACACCTTACACCACGATTTTGAATCAGAAGAGATATTTCAAGAAATCGCAGATCTATTCACTCTATCAATAACTGAGCCGGATCTGGTGTATCATAAGGTATTTGCTTTTTCTATCGATTCCTTCGGATTGTATCAAAAACAATTCTTAAATGAGGTATTCAACTCCAGGGATGAATCGAAAAATAAATCTTTATTGGTTCTACCCCCGCTTTTTTATGAAGAGAATGATTCTTTTTATCGAAGGATCATAAAAAAATGGGTCCGGACCTCTTGCGGGAATGATTTGGAAGATCCAAAACCAAAACTAATGGAGGCAGTTAATCAATATAGATTGAGCCGAAATCAGATTCAAATCCAATATAGCACCTATAGGTACATAAGAAATGTATGGAATCGATTCTTTTTAATGAATCGATTCGATCGCAACTTCGAATATGGAATTCAAGGGTATCAAATAGAAAATGATACTCTGAATCATAGAACTATAATGAAATACACGATCAACCAACATTTCTCCAATTTGAAAAAGAGTAAGAACAAATGGTTCGATCCTCTTATTTTGATTTCTCGAACCGACAGATCCATGAATGGGGATCCTAATGCATATAGATACAAATGGTCCAATGAGAGCAAGAATTTCCAGGAACATTTGGACCATTTCATTTCTGAGCAGAATAGCCGTTTTCAAGTAGTGTTCGATCGATTACGTCTTAATCAATATTCGATTGATTGGTCTGAGGTTATCGACAAAAAAGATTTGTCTAAGCCACTTTTTTTCTTTTTGTACAAGTTTTTTCTCCTTTTGTCTAACTCACTTCCTTTTTTCTTTGTGAGTTTCGGTAGTATGCCGATTCATAGGTCCGAGATCCACACCTATGAATTGAAAGGTCCGAATGATCCCTTGTGTCAGCCGTTGTTAGAATCAATAGGTCTTCAAATCGTTCATTTGAAAAAAAGAAAACCCTTCTTATTGGATGACTATGATACTTCCCAAAAATCGAAATTATTGATCAATGGAGGAACAATATCACCATTTTTGTTCAATAAGATACCAAAGTGGATGATTGACTCATCCCATACGAGAAAGAATCGCAGGAAATCTTTTGATAACACGGATTCTTATTTTTCAATGAGATCCCACGATCAAGACAATTGGCTGAATCCCGTGAAACCTTTTCATAGAAGTTCATTGATATCCTCTTTTTATAAAGCAAATCGACTTCGATTCTTGAATAATCGATATAACTTCTCCTTCTATTGTAACAAAAGATTCCCCTTTTATGTGGAAAGGGCCGGTATCAATAATTATGATTGTACGTATGGACAATTCCTTAATATCTTGTTCATTCGCAACAAAATATTTTCTTTGTGCGGCGGGAAAAAAAAACATGCTTTTTTGGAGAGAGAGACTATTTTACCAATCGAGTTACAGGTATCTAACATATTGATACCTAACGATTTTCCGCAAAGTGGTGACGAAGGGTATAACTTGTCCAAATCTTTCCATTTTCCAATTCTATCCGATCCATTCGTTCGGAGAGCTATTTATTCGATCACAGACATTTCTGGAACACCTCTAACAGAGGAACAAATAGTCAATTTTGAAAGAAGTTATTGTCAACGTCTTTCAGATATGAATCTACCTGTTTCAGAAGGGAAGAACTCTCAGTATCTGAATTTGAATTCAAACATGGGTTTGATTCACACTCCATATTCTGAGAAATATTTACCATCCGAAAAGAGGAAAAACCGTAGTACTTGTCTAAAAAAATGCCTTGAGAAAGGGCAAATGTACAGAACCTTTCAACGAGATAGTGCTTTTTCAACTCTCTCAAAATGGAATCGATTCCAAAGATATATACCATGGTTCCTTACCTCGACAGGGTACAGATGTCTAAATTTCATATTTTTAGATACTTTTTCAAACCTATTGCCGATACTAAATAGAAGCCAAAAATTTGTATCCGTTTTTCATGATATTATGCATGGATCAGATATATCATGGCGAATTCTTCAGAAAAAATTGTGTCTTTCACAATGGAATCTGATAAGTAAGATTTCGAGTGAGTGTTTACAAAATTTTCTTCTGTCCGAAGAAATTACTCATCGAAATAATGAGTCACCATTGATATCGACACATCTGAGATCGCTAAATATTCGGGAGTTCCGCTATTCAATCCTTTTCCTTCTTCTTGTTGCTGGATATCTCGTTCATACACATCTTCTCTTTGTTTCTCGATTCTCTAGTGAGTTACAGACAGAGTTCGAAAGGGTCAAATCTTTGACGATTCCATCATACATGATTGAGTTGCGAAAACTTCTGGATAGGTATCCTACATCTGAACTTAATTCTTTCTGGTTAAAGAATCTCTTTCTAGTTGCTCTGGAACAATTAGGAAATTCTCTAGAAGAAAGACGAGGTGGCGGCAAGGGTGGTGGTCGTGGGGTCAAATCAATACGTTCTAAGAAGAAAGATTTTAATCTCATCGATCTCATAAGTATCATACCAAATCCCATCAATCGAATAGCTTTTTCGAGAAATACGAGACATTTAAGTCATACAAGTAAAGCGATCTATTCCTTGATAAGAAAAAGAAAAAACGTGAATGGGGATTGGATTGATGATAAAATAGAATCCTGGGTCTCGAGCAGTGGTTTGATTGATGATAAAGAAAGAGAATTCTTAGTTCAGTTCTCTACCTTAACGACAGAAAAAAGGATTGATCAAATTCTATTGAGTCTGACTCATAGTGATCATTTATCAAAGAATAACTCGGGTTATCAAATGATTGAACAACCGGGAACAATTTACTTACAATATTTAATTGACATTCATAAAAAGTATCTAATGAATTATGAGTTCAATACATCCTGCTTAGCAGAAAGACGGATATTCCTTGCTCATTATCAGACAATAACTTATTCACAAACTGCATGTGGGGCTAGTAGTTTTGATTTCCCATCGCATGGGAAACCTTTTTCGCTCCGCTTAGCCCTAACCCCTCCTAGGGGTATTTTAGTGATAGGTTCTATAGGAACTGGCCGATCCTATTTGGTCAAATACCTAGCGAAAAACTCCTATGTTCCTTTCATTACAGTAGTTCTGAACAAGTTCCTGGAGACCAATCCTAAGGATTGGGGTATTGATGATAGTGAGGAGGATGTTTTCGATACTGATGATAGTGATGATAGTGACAATATTGATGATAGTGACAATATTGATGATTATGACAATCTCGACCGTGACCTTGATACGGAGCTGAAGTTTCTAACTATGATGAGTGCACTACCTATGGATATGATGCCGGAAATAGACCGATTTTATATCACCCTTCAATTCGAATTAGCAAAAGCAATGTCTCCTTGCATAATATGGATTCCAAACATTCATGATCTGGATATGACTGAGTCGAATGACTTATCCCTCGGTCTATTAGTGAACTATCTCTCCAAGAATTGTGAAAGATGTTCCACTAAAAATATTCTTGTTATTGCTTCGACTCATATTCCCCAAAAAGTAGATCCCGCTCTAATAGCTCCGAATAAATTAAATACATGCATTAAGATACGAAGGCTTCTTATTCCACAACAACGAAAGCACTTTTTCACTCTTTCATATACTAGGGGATTTCACTTGGAAAAGAAAATGTTCCATATTAATGGATTGGGGTCCATAACTATGGGTTCCAATGTACGAGATCTTGTAGCACTTACCAATGAGGCCCTATCGATTAGTATTATACAAAAGAAATCCATTATAGACACTAATATAATTAGATCTGCTCTTCATAGACAGACTTGGGATTTGCGATCTCAGGTAAGATCGGTTCAGGATCATGGGATCCTTTTCTATCAGATAGGAAGGGCTGTTTCACAAAATGTACTTCTAAGTAATTGCTCCATAGATCCTATATCCATCTATATGAAGAAGAAATCATGTAACGAGGGGGATTCTTATTTGTACAAATGGTACTTCGAACTGGGAACGAGCATGAAGAAATTAACAATACTTCTTTATCTTTTGAGTTGTTCTGCCGGATCGGTCGCTCAAGACCTTTGGTCTCCACCCGGACCTTATGAAAAAAATGGGATCACTTCTTATGGACTCGTTGAGAATGATTCTGATCTAGTTCATGGCCTATTAGAAGTAGAAAGCGCTCTGGTGGGATCCTCACGGACAGAAAAAGATTGCAGTCAGTTTGATAATGATCGAATGACATTGCTTCTTCGGCCCGAACCAAGGAATCCTTTAAATATGATTCAAAATGGATCTAGTTCCATCGTTGATCAGAAATTTCTCTATGAAAAATATGAATATGAATCGGAGTTTGAAGAAGGGGAAGGAGTCCTTGACCCGCAACAGATAGAAGAGGAGTTATTCAACCACATAGTTTGGGCTCCTAGAATATGGCGCCCTTGGGGCTTTCTATTTGATTGTATCGAAAGGCCCAATGAATTGGGATTTCCCTATTGGGCAAAGT